GTTTATGTAGCTTAAACCCACCCAAAGCAAGACACTGAAAATGCCTAGATGGGTTCGCACACCCCATAAACAAATAGGCTTGGTCCTGGCCTTTCTATTGACTCTTAGCAAGATTACACATGCAAGCATCCCCATTCCGGTGAAGACGCCCTTCCCATCAGCATGACCAGAAGGAGCAAGTATCAAGCACGCCTATGCAGCTCAAAACACTTTGCCCAGCCACACCCCCACGGGAGACAGCAGTGACAAACCTTTAGCAATGAACGAAAGTTTAACTAAGCTATGCTATGCCAGGGTTGGTCAACTTCGTGCCAGCCACCGCGGTTATACGATTAACCCTAGCCAATGGAAACCGGCGTAGAGGGTGTTTTAGATCCAGTCTAATAAAGCTAAACCCCATCTAAACTGTAAAACCCTAGCTAACGTAAAATAAACTACGAAGGTGGCTTTATAATTTCTGAACACACAATAGCCAGGACCCAAACTGGGATTAGACACCCCACTATGCTTGGCCCTAAACCTCAATAGTTAAAACAACAAAACTATTCGCCAGAATACTACAAGCAACAGCTTAAAACTCAAAGGACTTGGCGGTGCTTCATACCCCCTAGAGGAGCCTGTTCTGTAATCGATAAACCCCGATCCACCCCACCCTCTCTTGCTTAGTCTATATACCGCCATCTTCAGCAAACCCTGATGAAGGCTACGAAGTGAGCGCAAATGCCTTTCCCCGCAAAAACGTTAGGTCAAGGTGTAACCTATGAGACGGTAAAAATGGGCTACATTTTCTACTTCAGAAAACCCCACGATAGCTCTTATGAAATCTAAGAGCCCAAGGAGGATTTAGCAGTAAATTAAGAATAGAGTGCTTAATTGAACTAGGCCATAAAGCACGCACACACCGCCCGTCACTCCCCTCAAATATATTTAAGGAATAACTTAACTAAATGCCCTAACATTTATATAGAGGGGATAAGTCGTAACACGGTAAGTGTACTGGAAGGTGCACTTGGACAAATCAAGGTGTAGCTTAATATAAAGCATCTGACTTACACTCAGAAGATCCCAACATTGCTTGGTGACCTTGAGCTAACGCTAGCTCCAAGCACAACCAACACTAGTATCAAACCCACATATATACCAAACCATTAACCCGTATTAAGTATAGGCGATAGAAATCTTAACCTGGCGCTATAGATACAGTACCGTAAGGGAAAGACAAGAAAACCACCCAAGCGCAAAACAGCAAGGACTAACCCCTGTACCTTTTGCATAATGAATTAACCAGAAACAATTTCACAAAGAGAACTGAAGCCAAATTCCCCGAAACCAGACGAGCTACCCAAAAACAGCTGAAAGAGCGCACCCGTCTATGTGGCAAAATAGTGGGAAGATTTCTGGGTAGAGGTGACAAGCCTACCGAGCCTGGTGATAGCTGGTTATCCAAGATAGAATCTTAGTTCAGCCTTAAGTTTACCCACAGAATAACCCAATCCCTCTGTAAACTTAATTGTTAGTCTAAAGAGGGACAGCTCTTTAGACACTAGGAAAAACCTTACATAGAGAGTAAAAACCCCCGTCACCATAGTTGGCCTAAAAGCAGCCATCAATTAAGAAAGCGTTCAAGCTCAACATTAACCACCTAAAAAATCCCAAACATGCTATTGAACTCCTTAAATCACATTGGATTAATCTATCACCCCATAGAAGCAATAATGCTAGTATAAGTAACATGAACTCGCTCTCCCTACTGCATAAGCCTAAACCAAACCAAAACCCCACTGATACTTAACAGCCCAGTACTAACAGACACAAACAAGTCCATACTACTCTTACTGTTAATCCAACACAGGCATGCTTTTAAGGAAAGGTTAAAAAAAGTAAAAGGAACTCGGCAAACTTAGCCCCGCCTGTTTACCAAAAACATCACCTCTAGCATTACTAGTATTAGAGGCACTGCCTGCCCAGTGACACACGTTTAACGGCCGCGGTACCCTGACCGTGCAAAGGTAGCATAATCACTTGTTCTTTAAATAGGGACTCGCATGAATGGCAACACGAGGGTTCAGCTGTCTCTTACTTTTAACCAGTGAAATTGACCTGTCCGTGAAGAGGCGGACATGAGATAATAAGACGAGAAGACCCCATGGAGCTTCAATTTACTAATGCAACTAAGAATCATATAAATCCACGGACCTTAAAACTTCTATACCTGCATTAAAAATTTTGGCTGGGGCGGCCTCGGAGCACAAACAAGCCTCCGAGTGATCCACGCCAAGGCCTCACAAGCCAAAGCGAACTAATATTCACAATTGACCCAATATTTTGATCAACGGAACAAGTTACCCTGGGGATAACAGCGCAATTCTATTCTAGAGTCCATATCAACAATAGAGTTTACGACCTCGATGTTGGATCAGGACATCCTAATGGTGCAGCAGCTATCAAGGGTTCGTTTGTTCAACGATTAAAGTCCTACGTGATCTGAGTTCAGACCGGAGCGATCCAGGTCGGTTTCTATCTATTCTACATTTCTCCCTGTACGAAAGGACAAGAGAAATAAGGCCCACTTCACAAAGCGCCTTCACCATATAAATGACTTAGTCTTAATTTACCAAAATATCACACACCCCACCCGAGAGCAGGGTTTGTTAAGATGGCAGAGCCCGGTAATTGCATAAAACTTAAAACTTTACACCCAGAGGTTCAACCCCTCTTCTTAACACCATGACTACAATAAACCTCCTACTCCTTATTATATCCACACTAGCCGCCATAGCGTTCCTTACACTCGTTGAACGAAAACTACTAGGATATATACAACTACGTAAGGGACCTAACACTGTAGGTCCCTACGGACTACTACAACCATTTGCCGATGCAATAAAACTCTTCACTAAAGAACCCCTAAAACCCTCAACATCCAGCACTATCCTTTATATCACAGCACCCGCCCTAGCCTTTTTCATTGCCCTCCTCCTATGAACCCCCCTCCCTATACCCAACCCTCTAATTAACTTTAACCTAGGACTCCTATTTATCCTGGCTACATCCAGCCTAACCGTCTACTCCATCCTATGATCTGGGTGAGCATCAAACTCAAACTACGCTCTAATCGGAGCCCTACGAGCCGTCGCCCAAATAATCTCATACGAAGTTACCCTCTCCATCATCCTACTATCAGTCCTACTAACAAGTGGCTCATTCAACCTCAACATACTCATTACAACACAAGAACACCTCTGACTCATCCTACCATCATGACCACTAGCTATAATATGATTCACCTCTACACTAGCAGAAACAAACCGAGCCCCTTTCGATCTTATAGAAGGCGAATCAGAACTAGTATCAGGCTTCAACATTGAATATTCCGCAGGCCCATTCGCCCTATTCTTCATAGCCGAATATATAAACATTATCATAATAAATGCCCTAACAACCACAATCTTCCTAGGTACATTCTACCCTACTCACTCACCAGAACTATTCACAACATCCTTTACCATCAAAACACTCCTCCTAACCTCACTATTTCTATGAGTCCGAGCAGCATACCCCCGATTCCGCTACGACCAACTCATACACCTACTATGAAAAAGTTTTCTCCCACTTACACTGGCGCTCCTCATATGAAGTACCTCAATGCCCATCGCAATCTCCAGCATCCCCCCTCAAACCTAGAAATATGTCTGACAAAAGAGTTACTTTGATAGAGTAAGCAATAGAGGCCCCAACCCTCTTATTTCTAGGATTACAGGCATCGGACCTGCTCCTGAGAATCCAAACTTCTCCGTGCTACCCCTCACACTCCATCCTACAGTAAGGTCAGCTAAACAAGCTATCGGGCCCATACCCCGAAAATGTTGGTCACATCCTTCCCATACTAATCAACCCACTAGCCCAACTTATTATCTACACTACAGTAATCACGGGTACACTCATTACAATACTAAGCTCACACTGATTCCTCGCCTGAGCAGGTCTAGAAATAAACATATTAGCCTTCATCCCAACCCTAATCAAAAAAACGAATGCTCGCTCCACAGAAGCCGCTACCAAGTACTTTCTAGCACAATCTACCGCATCCATAATCCTCATAATAGCAATTATTTCCAACAACTTATTATCAGGGCACTGAACAACAACAACAAACCACACCAATCAACTCCCACCCCTAGCAATAACAATCGCCCTTACCATAAAACTAGGAATAGCTCCTTTCCACTTTTGAGTTCCAGAAGTTACTCAAGGAACACCCCTAACCTCTGGCTTACTCCTCCTCACATGACAAAAACTAGCTCCAATCTCAATCATATACCAGATCCACCCATCAATCAACACCCACATTCTACTAACCCTCTCAACCCTATCCATTGCAGTGGGTAGTTGAGGAGGCCTCAATCAAACACAACTACGCAAGATCCTGGGGTATTCTTCAATTACCCATACGGGCTGAATAATAATAACACTAACATACAACCCAACTATCACAACCCTTTACTTAATTACCTATATTACCTTGACAACTACAATATTCCTAACTCTCAACCTAAACTCAAGCACTACAACTCTCATACTATCTAATACCTGAAACAAATCAACTCACCTAATACCTCTAATGACATCCACCCTCCTATCCCTGGGAGGCTTACCCCCTCTAACTGGCTTCCTACCCAAATGAACCACTATTCAAGAACTCACAATAAACAATAACTTTATCATCCCAACTATCATAATCGCCATAACTCTACTCAACCTGTATTTCTACATACGCCTAATCTACACCATCTCCCTAACACTACTTCCCACCTCTAACAACACAAAAATAACATGACAATTCGAAAACACAAAACCCACACTCCCCATCCCCGCACTCATCACCATCTCCACCCTCCTACTACCAATCTCCCCCCTAATCCTATCCATTCCCTAGAAATTTAGGTTAAACAAGACCAAGAGCCTTCAAAGCCCTTAGCAAGTAAAATTACTTAATTTCTGAAATACATAAGGACTGCAGACACCTACTCTGCATCAACTGAACGCAAATCAACCGCTTTAATTAAACTAAGCCCTTACTAGGTCAATGGGACTCGAACCCACAAAAATTTAGTTAACAGCTAAATACCCCAACCAACTGGCCTTGACCCACTTCTCCCGCCGCGGGAAAAAAGGCGGGAGAAGCCCCGGCAGAAACTTAAAGCTGCTCCTTCGAACTTGCAATTCAATGTGAAAATCACCTCGAGGCTGGTAAAAAGAGGGTTAGACCTCTGTCTTTAGGTTTACAGCCTAATGCCTACTCGACCATTTTACCACTTTTTTTCCCCACTCATGCTCATCAATCGTTGGCTGTTTTCAACAAACCACAAAGACATTGGGACTTTATACCTGTTATTTGGTGCATGAGCCGGAGTTACAGGCATGGCCCTAAGTCTTCTCATTCGAGCCGAACTGGGTCAACCCGGTAGCCTACTAGGCAATGATCACATCTACAACGTCATTGTAACGGCCCATGCGTTCGTCATAATCTTTTTCATGGTTATACCTATTATAATTGGAGGCTTCGGAAATTGGTTGGTACCTCTAATAATTGGCGCTCCTGACATAGCATTCCCCCGTTTAAACAACATAAGTTTCTGACTCCTTCCCCCTTCTTTCCTGCTACTAATAGCATCAATCGCAGTAGAAGCCGGTGCTGGGACAGGTTGAACAGTGTATCCTCCTTTATCAGGGAACTTCTCCCACCCGGGGGCCTCCGTAGACCTAGTCATCTTCTCTCTTCACCTAGCGGGCATTTCCTCCATCCTAGGGGCCATCAACTTCATTACCACTATTATCAACATAAAACCCCCTGCAATATCCCAGTATCAAACCCCTTTATTTGTCTGATCGATCCTAATTACAGCGGTCCTCCTACTTCTCTCCCTACCAGTCCTAGCCGCCGGCATCACTATACTATTAACAGATCGTAACCTCAATACTACTTTCTTCGACCCTGTCGGAGGAGGAGACCCTATTCTATACCAACACCTATTCTGATTCTTCGGCCACCCCGAAGTTTACATCCTCATTCTCCCCGGGTTCGGAATAATTTCTCACATCGTAACCCACTATTCTGGAAAAAAAGAGCCGTTTGGGTATATGGGTATAGTCTGAGCTATAATATCAATCGGTTTCCTAGGCTTTATTGTGTGGGCCCATCATATGTTTACAGTTGGCATAGACGTAGACACACGGGCCTACTTTACTTCTGCCACCATAATTATTGCAATCCCTACGGGCGTTAAAGTTTTCAGCTGACTCGCCACACTCCACGGGGGCAACATTAAATGATCTCCTGCAATACTCTGAGCCCTAGGCTTTATTTTTCTATTCACCATGGGAGGCCTGACCGGCATTATCCTGGCAAACTCATCCCTAGACATTGTACTACACGACACATACTACGTCGTTGCCCACTTCCACTATGTTTTATCAATAGGAGCCGTCTTCGCCATTATAGGGGGCTTTATCCACTGATTCCCCTTATTTTCAGGTTATACATTAGACCAAACTTGCGCTAAAGCCCACTTTATTATTACATTTGTGGGCGTAAACCTAACCTTTTTTCCACAACATTTCCTTGGCTTATCCGGAATGCCCCGACGCTACTCCGACTACCCCGATGCCTATACCACATGAAATACCCTATCATCGATGGGCTCCTTTATTTCACTAACAGCAACAATCCTAATAATCTATATGATCTGGGAAGCTTTTGCCTCAAAACGCAAAGTACTACTAACCGAACACCCCTCCACTAGCCTAGAATGATTAAATGGATGCCCCCCACCCCACCACACATTTGAAGAACCAGCCTATATTAAACTAAATGAAAAAGGAGGGAGTCGAACCCCCTAAAACTGGTTTCAAGCCAGCCTTATAGCCCCTATAACTTTTTCAACAAGGTGTTAGAAAAATTATTTCATAGCTTTGTCAAAGCTAAATTATAGGTCAAACCCTATATATCTTACATGGCTCATCCAGTTCAACTAGGCCTACAAGATGCCACATCCCCTGTCATAGAAGAACTAATCACTTTTCACGACCAAGCCCTTATAGCCATATTTTTAATTAGCTTTTTAATCTTATACGCCCTATCCTCAACACTCACAACAAAACTAACCAACACTAACATCACGGACGCCCAAGAAATAGAAACTATCTGAACCATTTTACCCGCGGTTATCTTAATCCTAATCGCCCTCCCATCCCTGCGCATCCTATACATGACAGACGAAATCAACAACCCCTCCTTTACTATCAAATCAATCGGACATCAATGATACTGAACCTACGAGTACACAGATTACGGGGGCTTAATCTTCAACTCTTACATATTACCCCCCTTATTCCTAAATCCAGGTGACCTTCGACTTCTAGAAGTTGACAACCGAGTGGTCCTCCCAATTGAAGCCCCAGTCCGTATAATAATTACATCTCAAGACGTACTACACTCATGAACTATCCCTACATTAGGCCTAAAAACAGACGCAGTACCTGGACGCTTGAACCAAACCGTATTTACAGCCACACGACCAGGCGTCTATTATGGACAATGCTCAGAAATTTGCGGCGCAAACCACAGCTTCATACCAATCGTCGCAGAGCTGATTCCACTAAAAATCTTTGAAATAGGACCTGTATTCACCCTATAACCCCTAAAACACTTTGCAGACCCACTGTACAGCTATTCCAGCATTAACCCTTTAAGTTGAAGATTGAGGGCATGCCCTCTGCAGTGAAATGCCCCAACTGGACACATCCACATGGTTCACTATTATCATAACAATACTTCCCACGCTATATCTTATTACACAGTTAAAACTGCTAAGCACAAACTATTATCAACCCCCCCTCACAAATAACCCCAACTTACAAGCCCACAACACCTGTTGACGGCCAAAATGAACGAAAACCTATTTGCCTCATTCTCAGCCCCAACAATCCTAGGACAACCAGCCACAATCCCCATCATCATATTCCCCACACTACTAATCCCGACTTCTAAGCATCTCATTAGCAACCAACTAACCACCATTCAACAAAACCTCATCAAACTTACCCTAAAACAAATAATAGCGCCCCACAACGCTAAAGGACAATCTTGATCTCTAATACTAACATCCTTGATCACCTTTATTACTATAACTAACCTCCTGGGGCTCCTACCTCACTCATTTACGCCAACTACCCAACTTTCTATAAACCTAGCCATAGCAATCCCCCTGTGGGCAGGCACGATCATCACTGGTCTCCGCTTTAAAACTAAAAACTCCCTAGCTCACATACTACCACAAGGTACACCCACACCTCTTATTCCCATACTAGTAATAATCGAAACCATTAGCCTACTTATCCAGCCAATAGCCCTAGCCGTACGACTGACCGCTAACATCACGGCCGGCCATCTATTAATACACCTAATCGGAAATACTATGCTAACACTATCAACCATCAACTTCTCCACCACCCTGCTCACCTCTATGCTCCTAACACTACTGACCATTCTAGAAATCGCGGTTGCCCTAATTCAGGCCTATGTCTTCACACTCTTAGTCAGCCTGTACCTACACAACAACACCTAATGACCCACCAACTCCATGCCTACCACATAGTTAAACCCAGCCCTTGACCGCTAACAGGAGCCCTGTCAGCTTTTCTATTAACATCCGGCTTAATTATATGATTCCACTTTTACTCCACCGCCCTACTAACACTAGGCCTGCTAACTAATGCACTAACCATGTATCAGTGATGACGTGACATTATTCGAGAAAGCACCTACCAAGGCCACCACACAACACCCGTCCAAAAAAGCCTTCGATACGGAATAACATTATTTATCATCTCAGAAGTCTTCTTCTTCGCCGGCTTCTTCTGAGCATTTTATCACTCAAGCCTCGCCCCAACACCTCGCTTAGGATGTCATTGACCACCAACAGGAATCACCCCCTTAAACCCTCTAGAGGTGCCCCTCCTAAACACCTCCGTACTACTCGCATCAGGAATCACGATCACCTGGACTCACCACAGCCTCATGAACGGTAATCGAAAACAAACAATCCAAGCCTTACTTATTACAATTCTACTAGGTACCTACTTCACCCTGCTACAAATCTCGGAATACTTCGAAGCACCCTTTACCATTTCCGACGGTATTTATGGCTCAACATTTTTTGTCGCCACAGGTTTCCACGGACTTCACGTTATCATCGGATCCACATTCCTCCTCATTTGCCTTATTCGCCAACTATTCTACCACTTCACACCAAGCCACCACTTCGGCTTTGAAGCCGCCGCCTGATATTGGCACTTTGTAGATGTCATTTGACTGTTCCTTTATATTTCTATTTACTGATGAGGGTCTTACTCTTTTAGTATAATTAGTACAATTGACTTCCAATCAATCAGCTTTGACAATATTCAAAAAAGAGTAATTAACCTGATACTAACCTTAACAGTCAACACCCTCCTAACCTCACTATTAACAATTATCATATTCTGATTACCCCAACTTAACTCCTACGCAGAGAAAGCTAACCCCTACGAATGCGGATTTGACCCCCTAAACCCCGCCCGCATTCCGTTCTCAATAAAATTTTTCCTAGTCGCCATCACTTTCCTATTATTCGACCTGGAGATCGCCCTACTACTGTCCCTACCATGAGCACTCCAAACAACAAACCTTTCAACAATAATCAAAACGTCTATCATATTTATTATCATTCTAACTCTCAGCCTGGCTTACGAATGAACTCAAAAGGGGCTAGACTGAACTGAATTGGTAAGTAGTTTAAACAAAACAAATGATTTCGACTCATTAAATTATGATAACCATACTAACCAAATGACCCCTACCCACATAAACATTACATTGGCGTTCACCATTTCACTTCTAGGCATATTGATCTACCGCTCACACCTAATAGCATCCCTCCTCTGCCTAGAAGGAATAATAATATCGCTCTTTATCATAACTGCTATTATAGCCTCAAACACACACTCCCCCCTGATCAACATTATACCCATCATTATGCTAGTATTTGCCGCTTGCGAAGCGGCAGTGGGCCTCGCCCTACTAATTTCAATCTCCAACACATATGGACTAGATCACATCAACAACCTAAACCTACTCCAATGTTAAAAATAGTTATCCCTACAACTATACTACTACCAACAACATGACTCTCCAAAGGCAACACAATCTGAATTAATTTAACCACACACAGCCTAACCATCAGCCTTATCCCCCTACTATTTTTTAACCAAACTGACAACAACCTCCTCAGCTACTCAACCCACTTATCTTCCGACCCACTAACGACGCCCCTCCTAACACTAACTGCCTGACTACTACCCCTTATAATCATAGCAAGCCAGTACCACCTACATAACAAACCCTCCTCACAAAAAAAACTCTACCTTTCCATAATAATTTTTCTACAAATTACCCTGATCCTAACATTTATGGCCACAGAACTAATCATATTTTATATCCTATTCGAAACCACTCTCATCCCAACCCTTATTATCATCACTAAATGAGGCAACCAAGCAGAACGTCTCAACGCAGGTTCATACTTCCTATTCTATACCCTAACCGGCTCCTTACCACTGCTTATTATATTAATCTATACATACAACAAGACAGGCTCATTAAACACCACATTACTGACACTCACAGACCAAAAACTAACAACCACTTGATCCCATAACCTTACCTGGCTAGCGTGCATAATAGCCTTTATAACAAAACTACCCCTATACGGCCTACACCTATGGCTCCCCAAGGCCCATGTCGAAGCCCCCATTGCAGGCTCTATGGTACTTGCCGCAGTACTCCTAAAGCTAGGCGGCTACGGAATAATACGACTCACTTCTATCCTCAACCCCCTAACAGAGTATATAGCTTACCCATTCCTCATACTATCCCTATGAGGCATAGTCATAACGAGCTCGACTTGCCTCCGACAAACAGACCTAAAATCACTTATCGCATACTCCTCCGTAAGCCACATAGCCCTAGTAATTGTAGCCTCCCTCATTCAAACCCCCTGAAGCTTCTCCGGTGCAACCATCCTTATGGTTGCTCACGGACTCACTTCTTCTATGTACTTCTGCTTAGCTAACTCGAACTACGAACGCACTCACAGCCGCATTATACTACTATCCCGAGGACTCCAAATCCTACTCCCACTAATAACTTTCTGATGATTCATAGCAAGCCTCACTAACCTTGCCCTACCACCCACCATCAATCTAATCGGGGAACTCTTCGTAATCGCAGCTTCATTTTCCTGATCCAAAATCACCATAATCCTAACAGGGCTTAACATACTAATCACAGCCCTCTACTCTCTCCACATATTCACCACAATGCAACGAGGAACGCTCACACACCATACAATCAACATAAAACCCCCCTTCACGCGAGAAAATACACTAATATTTTTACACCTTGCCCCAACTATTCTCCTAACTCTCAACCCCAATACCATTCTAGGACTCACCCCCTGTAGACATAGTTTAATCAAAACGTTAGACTGTGAATCTAACTATAGAAGCCCACCACTTCTTGTTTACCGAGAGAACCTGCAAGGACTGCTAACCCATGCTTTCGTGTTTAAAACTACGACTTTCTCAACTTTTAAAGGATAACAGCTATCCATTGGTCTTAGGAACCAAAAACATTGGTGCAACTCCAAATAAAAGTAATAACCATGTACACTTCCATCATATTAATAACCCTCGCCTCCCTAGCCCTTCCAATTTTTGCCGCCCTTGTCAACCCCAACAAAACACGCTCATACCCAAACTACGTGAAAACAACTATAATACATGCTTTCATCACTAGTCTCATTCCAACAACCTTATACATCTTCTCAAACCAAGAAACAACCATCTGGAGCTGACACTGAATAATAACCTCAACATTAGACCTAACACTAAGCTTTAAACTAGACTACTTTTCCATAATGTTTATCCCAATCGCACTATTCATTACCTGGTCTATCATAGAATTCTCACTGTGATATATAAGTTCAGACCCAAACATCAACCAGTTCTTTAAGTATCTCCTCATCTTTCTAATTACCATATTGATCCTTATTACCGCTAACAACCTCTTCCAGCTCTTCATCGGCTGAGAAGGTGTGGGAATTATATCTTTTCTCCTAATTAGCTGATGACACGCCCGAACAGATGCCAACACAGCAGCCATCCAAGCAGTATTATACAACCGCATCGGCGACATTGGCCTCATTCTAGCCATAGTATGGTTCCTCCTGCACTACAACTCATGGGACTTCCAACAGATACTAGCCTTAAACCCCCACCCAAGCCTCCTTCCACTAATAGGCCTCCTTTTAGCAGCAGTGGGGAAATCAGCCCAATTTGGCCTCCACCCTTGACTACCCTCTGCCATAGAAGGCCCAACCCCAGTTTCAGCCCTACTCCACTCCAGTACTATAGTCGTTGCTGGGGTGTTCCTACTTATTCGCTTTCACCCTTTAATAGAAAACAACACATTAATCCAAAACCTCACACTATGCCTAGGAGCTATTACTACCCTATTCATAGCCATATGCGCCCTCACACAAAATGACATTAAAAAAATCGTGGCTTTCTCCACCTCAAGCCAACTAGGCCTGATAATAGTTACTATCGGTATTAACCAACCATACCTAGCATTCCTACACATCTGCACCCACGCCTTCTTCAAAGCTATACTCTTTATCTGCTCCGGATCCATTATCCATAATTTAAACAACGAACAAGACATCCGAAAAATAGGGGGCCTATTTAAAACAATACCTCTCACCTCAACCTCCCTAATTATTGGCAACCTAGCACTCACAGGAATACCTTTCCTCACAGGCTTCTACTCAAAAGACCTCATTATCGAAGCCACAAGCACGTCATATACCAACGCCTGAGCCCTATCCATCACCCTCATCGCCACCTCCCTAACAAGCGCCTACAGCACTCGAACCATCCTCCTTACCCTAACAGGACAACCCCGCTTCCCGACCCTAACAAATATCAACGAAAACAACCCTGCCCTACTAAATCCAATTAAACGCCTTACAGCAGCCAGCATAATCACAGGATTCCTTATTACCAACAACATCCCCCCCACCACACTCCCCCAACCAACAACACCACTCCACCTGAAGCTCTTAGCCCTATACATAACTGCCCTAGGCTTCATTACCACCCTAGACCTTACCCTCATAACCAACAAATTAAAAGTAAAAACCCCACCACAAACATTCAAATTCTCCAACATACAAGGCTACTTCTCCACCATCACCCACCGCATAATTCCCCACCAAAACCTACTCATAAGCCAAAACTTAGCCCTTCTCTTACTAGACTCTATATGGCTGGAAAAATCAATACCCAAAATAATTTCACAAACACATACCACCGCCTCCACAACAGTAACCGCTCAGAAAGGCATAGTCAAACTCTATTTCCTCTCTTTCCTCATCCCCCTCACCCTAACCCTACTCCTAATAGCATAACCTATTGCCCCGAGTAATCTCAATCACAACATATACACCAACAAATAACGTCCAACCAGCAACTACCACCAACCAACGCCCATAATCATACAATGCACCCGCACCAATAGAATCACTCCGAACTAACCCCAACCCCTCTCCCTCAAAAACCACCCAATTACCCATATCATTAAAACCGACCATCACTACCACCCCATCAAAATCCAGAACCCACAAAACCAACCCGACTTCCATCATCAACCCCACCAAAAAACACGCTAAAACCTCAAACCCTGAACTCCATGTCTCAGGGTATTCTTCAATAGCTATCGCCGCAGTATAACCAAAAACAACCATTATACCCCCCAAATAAATCAAAAACATTACTAAACCCAGATAAGTCCCACCATAATTCAAAATAATCATACACCCAACCACACCACTAACGACCAATGCTAAACCCCCATAAATAGGAGAGGGCTTGGAAGAAAAGCCTACAAACCCCATAACTAATATCGCACTCAATGTAAACAGAACGTATGTCATTGCTTTCATATGGACTCTAACCATAACCAATGATACGAAAAACCATCGCTGTATTTCAACTACAAAAGCACCAAATGACCTCAATACGCAAATCCAATCCTATCATAAAAATAATCAATCACTCCTTTATTGACCTACCTACCCCATCCAACATCTCCATCTGATGGAATTTCGGCTCACTTCTTGCAACCTGTCTAATTCTACAAATCATCACAGGCCTATTCCTAGCAATACACTACTCACCAGACACCTCCTCTGCCTTCTCTTCAATCGCACACATCACCCGAGACGTAAACTACGGCTGAACCATCCGCTACCTCCACGCTAACGGCGCCTCCATACTATTTATCTGCCTTTTCCTACATGTAGGCCGAGGCCTCTACTACGGCTCATACCTTCTCTTAAAAACCTGAAATATTGGCATCATACTACTACTTATGACCATAGCAACAGCCTTCATAGGCTATGTACTCCCATGAGGTCAAATATCATTCTGAGGGGCAACAGTAATCACAAACTTACTCTCAGCAGTACCCTATATCGGAACCGACCTCGTTCAGTGGGTCTGAGGCGGACCCGCCATCGACAACCCAACTCTAATACGATTCTTCACCCTACACTTTACCCTACCATTCGGCATCGTCGCCCTCACAGCCGTACACTTACTTTTCCTACACGAAACAGGATCAAGTAACCCTTGCGGGATCCCCTCCGACTCAGACAAAATCACCTTTCATCCCTACTACACAACCAAAGATATCTTGGGTGTAGCCCTCCTTCTCCTTGCCCTATTAACACTAACACTACTTTCACCCAACCTTCTAAATGACCCGGACAACTATACCCCAGCCGACCCACTAAATACCCCCCCACACATCAAACCAGAGTGGTATTTCCTATTCGCCTATGCAATCCTACGATCCGTCCCTAACAAACTAGGAGGCGTACTAGCACTCTTCCTGTCAATCCTCATCCTAGCAGCCATCCCCATACTCCACAAATCCAAACAGCAAAGCATAATATTCCGCCCACTCAGCCAATTCCTATTCTGACTTCTAGTCACAATCCTGCTAACCCTTACCTGAATTGGAAGCCAACCAGTGATCCAACCTCTCACTACTATCGGCCAAGTAACATCCATAATATACTTTTTAACAATTCTAATCTTAATACCACTAGCGGCCCAAGTCGAGAACAACTTACTCAAATGAACCTGCCCTTGTAGTACAAATTAATACACTGGTCTTGTAAACCAGAAATGGAGCACCTCCCCAGGGTAATCAGAAAGGAAGCACCCAACTCCACCACCAACACCCAAAACTGGCGTTCTAACTTAAACTACTTTCTGTATTTTACGTTGTACAAACCCCACAGTATAACTCTAGCATTAACTTACTTTTAATGCCACTATGTAATTCGTGCATTACTGCTAGCCAGCATGAATAATATATAGTACTACATATGTTTAACTGTACATAAAACATACTCTTACATATCCACCATTTCAATCCATGAATGGTACGCTTACAAGCAAGAACCCTAATAGACAACTCAACAGTAATACATAACACGTCCTTCCAAAGCCCATGTACTACCCCATGAATGATCAACAGACCAAGCCTGAATTAATCGTACAATATTACATGATATCATTTATCGGACATAGCACATATCATTCAAAAAGTCCTCCTCACCACGGATGACCCCCCTCACCCAGAAATTCTTACTCACCATCCTCCGTGAAATCATCAACCCGCTCGGGTAATGCTACTCTCCTCGCTCCGGGCCCATATCTTGTGGGGGTAGCTATTGATGAACTGTATCCGGCATCTGGTTCTTACCTCAGGGCCATGATCACTAAAACCGCCCACACGTTCCCCTTAAATAAGACATCTCGATGGATCACGGGTCTATCACCCTATTAACCAGTCACGGGAGCTCTCCATGCATTTGGTATCTTTTATCTCTGGTCCGCACGCAACCCCATCGCAGAATGCTGACTCCCACCCCATCCCGTCCTGAATGCGCCTGTCTTTGATTCCTAGTACATACTGCCATTCATCGCACCTACGTTCAATATCCCAGTCCCCCGCGAAGTTATTAAGGTGTTATTTAATTCATGCTTGTAGGACATAGCAATAACCGCCTCCCCCCGCCACGATAAAACAAACCCCGTTTTCCATTCAAACCCCCCTACCCCCGTCTCCAGCTTTTACCTATCCACTCTTGCCAAACCCCAAAAACAAGAGCCTTAACCCACCCAACTGGAACTCGCATTTTCATCTTTCGGGTGCACATAACTCCAACTGCCACCCCCTCAACTAATATAAATTTACTTCACCAAATACTCTTCATACCAACTTAGGGAACCCCCCCCCCCAAAGAAACTACCACAGTCATACCCACACTAGC